TCGAAGCAAGGAAGGGAAGTGGAGTAATTGTGAAGACTAGCGTAGAAGTTACTAACTTTTTTTTATGGAAGCCGAGACCCCTCCGTGACGTGGTCTTAGACTGGTTAATCGCGATGGACCAGTATTTCGAACTAAAAGAGATTTCGGACCCGGAGCGGGTACGTTTCATTACCACGAAGTTGAAGAAAACAAAAAGGCAGGTTTATGGTGAGCACATGTACGACAGAAGAGGGAGCTGGAGGAGAAGCGCTACGAAGAACAAGAAGTTCTGAAGTTTAAGGATTAATTTCTACCAGGTGATGTCGAAGCGGAATTCATAAATAAGTTTAAGAATCTGAAACAGGGTTTTTCCTAAATTTCTATGAGAAAGTACATGAAGGAGTTTAACCTATTGTCTCTACGATGTAGAGTGAAGGAGGAGGACAAAAGGCAATATTCGAGCTGAATGAATTGCATTTGTCTTTTCTGGACAGCATAGAAGGAGCATACCGTATTGCTTTGAGGGTCGAAGGACCTACTGCTTGAGCCAAAAACAAGAAAGCGAATGAAAGAAACGAAGGTAAGAGTCAAAATACGCCGTGGAGAAGAGCTTACTTATGAGCAAAAGGGGAGGACGGGGTCGCAGGATGAGATTCTGAAAGAGTAACCGCAATATCAGAAGAATTTCTTCCTTGATTCCTTTGACCTGAGACTGCTACTTGTATTTCCTTTACTACTCTTTCTCTCTCCTCAGTTGCTTCTTGAGCCAACAAAGTTTTTGCTTGTCTTTCCTTGCTACTTTCAATCAATCAGAAAAGGAGGATTGAGCAGTGGCTTGGGAAATAAGACAACACTTGATGGGAATTGGGGAGTAGTAAGGGATGATAAAGAGTGAAATTTAGTCACCCTCTCCGCTTTCTTTTCTTGAGAAGAATGCTCTGGTCTGGCATAAATGCCACTAGGTCATCTATGATTTGCATCTGCAAGAATGAAGGACAGAAGATTGGAAAACAAAAAAGAAAGCCAGGGCGTCCGGTGGATGAAGTCTACCTTTGTAATGTCAGGCTGAAAGGGGGGGATAGCACTAGAGAGTCGGGAACTTTCACTGCAACTGAAGAGGCTCACACCTTCCATCAAACTAACCTATCAACAGAAAGAACCGAGGTTGATTTCTTTGCAATAGGGAATGCAGTTGAAATAGGGATTCGCTTGAAAAGAGAGCAGTACTACAAGAAAGCTGTAAGACAGAAATAAGTCGATTGCTGCCATTCCGGAAATCAGGGTTTAGAAGTCTTTCGTCCGGGAGATATAGCTCCTCAGCGCATACATACAGAGATCCTGTGATTTGATCTGTACTAGAGACGGGAAGAACCAGAGGAAGACTCCATAGCTGATAGAACCAAGGACAAGGTCTGGACTGACGAGAAAGTGAAAAGTGATCTGCACTATAGCTTCTCCCATTCCATTCCTTATTGTTGCTTTGCTTTTAGTGCTTAGATAAGTTTGTTTGTTTTGTAGCACGGTGGGATAGAAAGTGCTTTTTCCCGCAGTAGGGTAGGGAGAGATTCTTTCTCTTTACTAGAGCCAAGACTGTACGAGGAGAGAAAGACTTAAGTCGACTCAAGTGGAAATAATCAGACTGCTTCCATACCTTATCTCAGGTTACCCCTTAGTGCGGGTATGGGGCCCTTCGTCAGCAGTGGTTCGTTTAGCAAGCAGTCTTATTGCTTGAAAGCACACACAGCACACAGTAGGAGAGTTCGAGTGCGAAAGCAGTGTACTCATGCCCCTGGGATAGGGTATGCTTTTAGTGCGTTATCTAACTATAAGAGCAGGAGCAGCAAGCACTTACTTTCTTTAAGACGCTAACTTCCACAGCAGCTAAGAATTATCTCAGGTTTTCCGTTAGTGCGCTCCGGAAAGAAGGAGCAAAGGCGAAAAAGCTCAAGTGATTTTCCCTTGCCTACTGTCAGGCCAGGGAAGATAACTGCATACCCTAGGGAATACAACTCCATAAGAGCGAGAAAGTACGGGGATAGAAAGAATCACACGATTCCCTATCGTGATAGAAGCAACAATAGGATAGGAGTGCACAGGTTCGCAACTGGACTCTTCTCTGACTAGAAGAGCTGCGCCTAAGACTCTGAAGCGAAGGGAGGTGGTCCCGAGCCTTGCCTATATGGCTATATAGCGTCAGCGTTGTTTGCAAGTCACGTCAGTGCAGGCGCAGCGTAGCGTCATGGTAGCGTTAGCTATGCGAGACTCAGAGCAGCATAGCTCTGCTAGCGAGCCCCTATGCGATAGCTAGACTCAGAGCGAGACTCTCAGATTGACCTGACGTTTCTAGTGCCCAGTGAAACGCAAAGAGAACCAATTCTTCCTTAACTAAGTCAAAGAGCGGATTCGTACTATCCTGTTAAACAGTCGAGTTGCCGACCACCTGAGTACCTTAGTGGTGTCACTCATAGATCAGCAAATCCGCACATTTGAAGTCTTGTCGAGGATTTTTTCTGCAAGAAATCCGTGATTTGAACCAGACTGACCAACTTCCCAAATGGTCCAACGAATCCAGCTGAGCACAGATCTACTCTTCGAATCACAAGCAACAATAGAATGAAACCGTTCAAAAGGGGTACGATATCAGGCCTTGCGGGGTAAGGTCAGCTGATTAGACCCGACAGGACAATCGGTTATATGACGGCTCTCGTCGACCGGGCTGGCATGCGGAAAGCAAGAGCGAGCTTCTTCGCTCCATACGTTGGTCCAAGATCCATCAAAGGCTCATAATCCAAGGACCCTTTACTTCGTAACCTTCAACCAAGGTCCTGTGGAATGAATAATACGACACTTCGTGTCCTTCCCATCAAATCTTCAGTTCCCAGCCAAGTTCTATCTGAAAGGATTGAATGTAGTAATTCATCTCTAGTATAGGCTTGCAAAAGACCGGCTACACAAGCTTGGCTCCAGGCTAGATAAAAGAATTCCTGATCTTGTCGGAATGGGAGCAGCTATTTCATTCGCGTCTGGCTTGACTGAAAGGATGGAATGGGCTGAGAAGTCGTCCTATCGTGCTACTGGCTTTGAACCGGATTGCTAACGAGCAGATGCCCTGTGCTCTATCAATCTAGTCCCAGTCTTTCCAGCAAGCGAGCGAGTGAGACTGACGAAACCGGGGTACACTGAAGACAAAGCAATTCATTGCGTACAGACAGACTCATAGTCAACAAGACAGCGAAGTATCAACAAACCCGGTTAGACAAAGGATAGAGATTCAACACCCAATCCAAGCAAAATGACCACCGGAGGGGATTTGGAGTCTTCTTCTTCACTCGAATGGAGCTGAAAGTCAAGAACGAGAATGGGAAGTAGCGCCGCAACTCCGGACCGAAAGCACGACACGAATGGCAAGCGCGTAAGCGCAGGTTTTCTGTCTTTCCTTTCCCTTCCTAGACAGCGAATCGAAATCTGAGTCTGTCTGAAAGTGAGTGAATCTCGGGGAGAGGCACGAACTTAAGGAGCTAACTTAAGCTTGGTCGATAGTCGTTCCGGTCCTAGCTGGTTCCATGATCTAGGAAGTCAATCTAATCTCTCTTTTGGTCAAAAGCGGTATAGGCTGTGAATCGAATCTGTCTGTCCTCTAACCGAATTAGCGCATCTTCCTTTCTCTTTGTTGAATAGTGGAGCTCCACTCCAGTGAAGCAAGACTGAATCCGGAGAGTTCGATCCATGTACTCTGTTCTGTACACTACAGATTTGACTACTTGCAAACCTCTAACCAAGGCTTGCTTCCTAGGATCTAGTCCAGATAATCTATCTATGATCTTTCCCCTCAAGCTAGTTAGGGAACTACCTTCGCTCCGCACCTTATCCTTCGATCCAAGCCACGAGGCAAAAGGCAAGCTGACTTAGAGGCTGCGGTCATTCTTGATTGATGTAGCTTCGTCGTCTGTTTTGGTACGAATGAGACACAGAACAGTAGCAGCCAAGGCTTCTGATCTATAGGGCTCAGAAAAAGACCAAGATGATTGCCACAGAATCGAGAAGTAGCAGACATGACCGCTTCTACCACTTCACTATAAGTACTCAAACAGTACTTGCCGCCGGAACTGTCACTCTTTATTGCCACTAGTTTCTAACTACTATGTCATTAGCTCGAAGTGCAGTGATCCCAAACGGGAATCTAACGATTTCATTCACTTCACCAACAAAAGGCGAGGTAGCTTGGCGTCAGTAAAGACAAAACAAGACCCGAGGGTTTCTTTTACTAATATAGAGCATACCAATCTCAGAAACTAAACTGGTCAATGCGCGCTTGATACGCGAACACTAAAGAGAGAACCGGGGCAAATTTGCTTCGGTTAGGATTCGCCTTTGGGAATAGAATGAATCGAATTGGCTGAAGCCGTCAACATACGCTTTCGGGAAGTTTAACCACGCGATATCTCAGTGAACGTATTGGAACCCGGTAGGAGAGCCAGACAGATTTCGTTTCTAAGAGGTGACCCGAATAAATGGGCTCAACAGCAATCATTGACTCGTTAAGTGAAGTTAAAAAGAAGCTGAACCAAGACTCAATGGTTCGCCTATCGGCTAAGAAATTGGAAATGACGAAGGATTACCGCTGGATGGGACTCAACACTCCCCTTCTATACTATCTCATATCTCACCTCAGCGCTAATAGAAGCTTCAAGCCCGAGTTATAGGAGCAACCATCGGAAGAAGGGAAGGAAAAGTCAAGCCAAACAGGAAGCGAACTCAAAACGGGTCCGTCTGTCATGACTTCCAAAAAGAATAAAGGCTAGCTTCAAGAGAACAGCAACCATCCATTGCGAGAGAGATCCCAATTCCGGATATGCTGTTTTATGTCACTCGATGACTTGATTGGGACATTCTTGTTTTAATACGCGAAGATGGTGATGAATCGTTCTCATATATTGCCAGAATCTTTTCGATTGTTCTCTGGTTACGCTAGATTTTGATAAAAGAAAGGGGGCCCAGCGATACAAGAGCATTTTCCAAGCATAAAATCACGAAGCCGGCCCAAAAAGTGGGTGAGACTCGTCATTCTCCGCTTGCAAGTCAAGCTTTTCAAGAGAATCTTTCAGGATGTTCTGATGATCCTAATCAGAGCCAACAAGCAGGTCGAGCTGACATAGGCGGGAATTTGAACCCTTTTGGACTGGAGGGCCGGGTCAGAAGGACCGAGATTGATCTCAGATTGGGGTCAGTAGAGTTTCATTTATCGAATTTGCGGTCCAACCTTGCTAAATAATGAAGATGAATGGTGCTATATCCGCCTGGAGTCTACCATAAGATTTATACCGGAAAGTGTTAGATAGAAATGTCTGCCTATTAAATCAATACCGGGATCTAACGAGGAAACTATAGCCCTCTCGAAGGAATCTTTCAGGGTGAAAAGCAAGATGTTTGACCTGCCGGGCGTAGCCTTGGTCACTTCTTTTTAGAAAAGCGGAATCAGAAGCTGACCACAGGAGTCGATATTCTGAAGCTGGCAAGCAGGATCCAACCTCAGAAATGGGGTTTCGCTTGACGGGGATCACTCTAAAGAAAGGAAGTCGTTTTGGCTGTTGTTATTCCAAATCACTTTCTTTATAAATGTCATAAAAGACAGGGGCTTTCTTGCTTCAGCATGTGAGGGAAATGCCCCGGGTACCGAAGTTAGCGGCTTTAGAGATAGGGGCGAGGGCGGCGGGACATAGACTCTGAGTCCTAAATCTAAGTTCCTGTTCCCAGTGCGAATGCATTATGCCCGGTTTAATCAGTTACACCAGCTAACATAACAACACTCAACACTCCGAGTGGCATAGGCGCGGGAAGACCAGTTAAGGTCTCGTAAGATAGAGTGACCCACGCACAGCGGCTTCAGGTTCTAAACCATTGCAAGCAACCTTCAAAACCCCTTTGAGCCGTGACAAGGAGTGGCGAAACGCACTCGATAGCTGCACCCGTTCCGGATCTTCGTCCTGCCAATCCTCCCGTCAAGGTGAGAGCTCTCTTCCCATGGCAAGCGCTACCTCACCCCTTGCTTCGCAACCGTCGTCTTTTAGCTGATTGATGAGTGTCAAAGATAGACGTGTCACGCCGCATGAAGAAAGCTGTCAAGCATTGAATGAAGGGAGGGAGGCTCGGGCGAGGTTGTCGGAGCACGTCCGCCGTTGTCTTTTCTGTCGAGGTTGCTTGCAAGGAGTCGACACTCTGAGATGTCAATAGAGAGAGCAGAAAGGCGAGTCGTGAGTGTTCGAGTCTGTAATCTTGTCAAAGAGGGTTTGACCTCAACTAGGCTACGGGTTGTTATTCTGGTAGACATCACCCGAACGCCGCGTCCTAGACTGATGACACTTGCTCAATCTCTAAAGCGAATTCGGAAACTTTGGAAGAACCAATCTCGAGAGGAGATGCTTCATACAGGTGTGGAAGGGCTTCACATCGAACGAGTTAAATAAGACTTCAAAATAGACGTGACTAATGCAATAAGTAGACTTGAATTAGCTCTTTTAGCTATAGAAGTTCTTGGTGGAATCTCCTTTGTTGGTAAACTATCTGTAGAAGATGTTGATGCAATATGCGGTGCATGTGTTCTCGAAAGCACTCCCGGGAGAGAGTGGTTTTTTTCTGGACTTTAGGTCATCTTGTGACCTCTACTTTGATTTATGCGATTGTTGCCGCATGTAAGGCGTAAAGAAGGCAAGGAGTTCTTTCCTAAAGGAGTCTTTAACGCTTCTCCAACCCTCCGAAGACACGATCAATAGGGCGCTAATCTAATGCAGTGAAGGAGGCTTACAACAATGATATCCTGCCTTAGCTGCTTTATCCTTCCCTCAACCTCCCCAGAAAGAGTCCATTCATTGTTGTCTTGGGGAACCAGAAATGGAATCGGTTCAAGAACCAACCACTGAAATTTCCACCTATTGAGATTTCTCGTATTTTTAGAGCTTTACTGAAGCTATTGGAAGTGACTCTACTCCAAAGTTGTCTGGGCTGGGTCCCTCAACCCAATAGTTCGCTAGGGCGGTGCTCAGATCAACACAAATAAAAGAAGAAAAAAGCCCTATGCCCCCTGATCATGCCTCGAAGAAGGCAATTCACGAGGAAAGTGGATATCTCCTTTCAGTCGAGCTGGAATGGGTTCCTTCCTATCGCTTTTCTCTACCCAGGATTGCTACCTTTTTCCGGGAATTCTCAAAATAGATGTTTCAAAATAGACTTCTATGAGTGAAAGGCAGGTTTAAACTAAAAAGACGGGGAATTAGCCAACTTGCACGATTGAACTCTCTTCTTTTTAGAACTCGAGAGAAATTTGACTTTCCTACTAGAAGTGATGCCATGCTGTTCTAAACCTTACTTACGTCATCCAGTAAGCGGGGGCCCATTTCAGACCAATCTAGGTTAAGCTCTGGGGAAAGGATTGCCTCCTTATCTTCTAAAGAATAGGAAGAATCTTAATATGCTATCAACTTTTCTATTCTACCCTCTCATGGTTATAGAAGATTTTTTCTATTTGCTTCAAAAATGGCAATGAAAGAGGGTGATAACAGAAAGTGCACACCGCTATCTCATGATAGAATACGGCCCCTTTGGCTTGCCAGATCGAACTGGCTGTAAATTCAGGAAGAGGCACCTTTCGGGACAAGGGTAAACTCGAAGCAAGAAAAGTGCAGATAGCAGTCAACAAAGGTTTAGTGCTTCTCTTACACTTCACCTTCCCCCTAAAGGGTAGTTTTCATTCGAAATAGTGCTATTCAATTGGTCAATCCTTAGAACTCTGAATGGAGGTAGAAAGAATAGGTTGGAACTATTGAAAGATGATAGGCTTATTCTGAAAGTACGCATTTCTTGCTCTAAGTCCGCTGGGTTGGATCGAACTAGTTGGTTTGGCAGGAAGATAATGGCATAAAAGAAGCATTCCACTTTTGGAAAGAGAAGAGTCAGTCTGCTTCGCACCTCTGTCTTGCATTGGGTTAACTGGAGCTTAGATAAAGCGATAGGCAGAAGAGAGAGAATTAGTCTGTCTTTATAGACTGACTTTCCTCGCATCAAAGCTTTCCGATTCTCTTCCTTTATGAAGAAAGGAAAGGCTTGTTATCGACGAAGAAGATCTTTATACTGTTCATCCTAAGAAAAGAAGTTTTCACTCGGTACAACTATTCTATGCTAGCATAGCATGCTTCTACTTATGTTGTGTTGCAAATTCCGGATCAGGAACAATCCTTTCTTATTCTAAGATGCCCGTCTAAAAATCCGTACTTGTTGACTAAAAGGCTTTCGGCTTTCTAGCAAGCTTAAGGGCTAAGGGAAATTCATCCTTGGATCAATGAAATAGTTGAATTAGCTAAGATGCAAGAAGCAACCTCTTATTGAAATGACTTTAGGAAGTGCCTAACCTTTCTCCTTCGATCCGATCCTTTCTGTGACCCGAAATGAACTTATTCTCTCTTCGTCTCTTGCCTTTGAATCGGATATTCCGATGAAAGCGGATTCTCTTTCCGTCCCTCGTCATCGAGAGGAAGAATCGCTATCTATCTATCTATCCATATACGTATCAACAAATGTGGTTCCAGGGATCGGTCGATTGCCCCTCACCAGCAGCTAGAGGAGGAGAAAGGAATGATGTCCCGGCCTGGGCTGGGCACCTATCAGCCAACTATTCCTTTTTGGAATGGAAAGAAGAAAGGATGGTCTACGATCACTGATGTCGAATTCACGAAAAAGATCATATGTGAAAGAATCGTCAGATTATGGGTTCCCGGAGTAGACGGAATGGAGAATGAATGAAATAGAATAGTCTGGCAGAATCGTATGATAGGGAAAGTGCTCCGCCTCCCACTTGTCTGGGTTACCTCAGAGATAGAGCCATTAGGCGAGAAAAAACAACCTAGTTAGTGCACTAACTCAAACCTAGTTCTTGCACGAAATGTCCTGCTAACATAGGAGCACTCTTACTAAGAAATGGAAGAGCAAATTTCTTTCTGTTCGACGACACAATGCCTCACCTGCCCTCTGCTACACATCTCTTTCGTTCGCCCTAGACCCACCCCCCAAATGGAACTCTGCCCTTTTTGTTGGGTTAGAGCGAGTATGAAGTCAGGGAGGAAGAAGAAGAGAGGGAAGAAATAATATAGTAATATTTACCTTTCCCAGCTCTCAGAAATGGAGAAGGAATCAAAAATCTAGTGAACCCCTCAAACTCCGTAGGTAATTCGAGACAATTCAAGAAGAATAAGATAAGCTAACACAAAAAAGTCGATTTGATTGACAATATTTCTCTGTAAATCTATTCGGATGATATGCTAATTTATGCAGCCGAGTCACGAGGGCTTCTTCTTCTACTCCCTTCCCGGAAGATAGAGGGAACTTAGCCTCTGACAAAGTAGTAGCTGACATAGGAATAGCTGGCAAAGGAAGAGCTTCCGCTAAGATTCTTACTTATTTGGAAACTAGATTTGCTGCCCCTGCAGACTCTTCTTTTGAAGAATCTGATTCGCTAACATTGGTATACTGAATTTGCGGCATGGCATAGAATAAAACATGAATGGGTCTTCCTTGCCAACCTTCGCTTCTAGAAGGAAGTAAGTAGAAGCTGACCCTCCAACATACATTGCAGGGAAGGACCCCTCCAGTGGCATACTTTATGGAGAAAGGCTTCCATCAGCAGGCAGGTATTTACTTTTCTGATACCTTCACGTCTTGTTGTCAAACCAACTACTCTAAGTATTATAAAATATCTCGCTTGCACATATAATTGGGTTCTTAAGCAACTGGAGGTCTGTAATGCCTTTTTACACGGAACTCTTGAGGAGGAAGTCTATATGTCTCAACCTCCTGGTTTTCTGGATACCGCTCATCCAGGATATGTCTGCCGACTTCACAAAGCTCTTTATGGACTGAAGCAAGCTCCCAGAGCTTTTTTCACTTGTTTCAGCACTATATTGTGCTCTAAAGGGGTTCCGTGGCAGTGCCTGTGATACCTCTTTATTCATTCGTCACACATCTGGGGATAGTATCTACCTTCTTTTATATGTCGATGACATTTTTCTCACAGGTAGTGATCAACAGGGAATACTTGCTCTTCTTTCGTTCTTGCATGCTCATTAAAATATGAAAGACTTGGGCCTTCTCCACTACTTTCTTGGTATGGAAGTGTATCGGCAGGGGCGCACTCTTATCCTTCGTCAGCAGAAATATGCCTAGATCTCTTGCCTCGTGCAGACATGCTTGATTCTCGTCCTTTGGCCACTCCTCTTACTAGTGGTACCGAGCTTCCCAAGTTGGATGTCACTTCCCTCTCTGATCCCACCAATTTCATTCTTCTATTGAGTCGGCTAACTGTAACTATAAGCTACACGCCTCGAACTCGTATAAAGATTCTTCCTCTAGGGCCTCCTTTCACCTTTTGTTAGCGACCCTTAAACGGGTTCCAGCAGTGCTTCAAGCCTGACTTTTTTTTTCGTTTAGTCTGACTATTTTCCGAATTTTATATATGAATGAAAGCTACGTTTCGGCAAATTATATAAACTTACTAAGGAAGAAAGAGCAAAACTTTTCACAGCCGAGGTCAGAGCTTCAAGTCAGTAATGTCTCTTTAGCACCCCATACCCTACTACAATTCTTATTCAATATAATAATATTACTACAATGTCGTGCCGATGTCTCCCTTACGAAAATGAAGATAAGTCTTTTGATTAGGGGGGTGACAACCGAGGCTTTTAAGAGAAGTTGCCATAGAGGCTATAAAGAGCTATTTCATATCTAATAGGAAAAAATTCTTATGTCTACTGTGGGAAATGGGGTCCCAGGATTACCTCTGCATGCTCCATCAGTATTGCACTTCATTCCTCAGTGGTGGAACCAACCAAGATGTATGTCGTCCGACCCGACCTCAGACTCTTTCTTCCCCACCTACACAAGTGGTTTTTTAACCCAAATTAGGAAAAGTTCTGTTAGGTTCTTAGTAGCAATCGGCGACCTTTTCTTCTTTTACTTCACATAGCTTTTCGTCTCCTTGATCAATTCCCTTTTTTTAGGCAGTTTCGTATTCTAATGATCCCGTCTTACCTGATGATTAGGATTTGCTTTCCCTATTTGAAAAAAGGAGATCTGTGTCACTCTCACTATGCTTCACACATGAAATTCTACAGCTTTCAAGGGCTCATCATAGCCCTTTTTGTGACTCGACTCAAGCTCATCATAACCTTTTTTGTGATCACGCTCATCATAACCTTTCCTGAAAGTAGACGACAAGTTTGAAATCTTAACGCCAGCATAATCATTGAAAGAGTATCTTCTTTTTCGCCACATCGCATCAAGGTGACAGGATTCGAACCTATGGCCCTCTGTACCCAAAACAGATGCGCTGACCAGACTGCGCTACACCTCGTCTCACCACCCCGAAGCATATAGATCCACCCGATCGATGAACACTCAAACCGAACTCGCCCATCCTTTTGGAGGGATGCGAGAACCAATCCGAGTAATCAACCGCTTTTTTTTGAATCTGCCTCAAGCACCCCAACCCTACCGCCAAAAAGCCGTCCGTATAGTGCAGGAGCGCTCACATTTTTTTGCTTACTCTTTCACTTTCATTTCTCAATCCGGCTCACTCCCGGCTACGGTTTGGACCTTTCGCCTGCTTAGAAGTGGATTCGAACCACTGACACAAGGATTTTCAGTCCTTTGCTCTAACCAGCTGAGCTACCTGAACCACTTTCCTAAAGTCTGTTTTCTTCATCGAAGAGCGCCCTACCTTACCACTTGACTAGTAAGGGAAAAGCCCTTTACTAAACTAAGAAAATAGAATAGATAGGCTTTTTTCGCTTCTTCGTCAAGCTTTCGAGCAGCTCTTTCAACTGCCGCCTAATCCCCCAACATGCTCAAGAACCGAGAGCCGTCCAGGGACTGCCGGAGGGAGCTTGCTTATAGAAAGAAGATAGGCCAGAAAAACAAGGTGCAACGGGCTCTCCGCTCCTAGTCACTAAGAAGTGCTATTCTGTCCTCCGGGGGACTGGACTCCACCAAGAGGTTCTTTCTCTCACGTAATTTCGCCCGCCCGTTTCATTTCCGTACCGGAGGAAATGGGATTCGAACCCATGATACAATCTTCTTGTATGTCGATTTAGCAAACCAATGCCTTAAGCCACTCAGCCATACCTCCAAGTTGTTGATCGGAATGGAATTGGATGTGCCGGGTTTGGTTGCTTGCCCGAAGGAAGGGCTATCTGATCCGATCAACTACGTAAGCCGTAGCGCGCTAGCGCGCGTACTCTTCCTCTATGAGCGAGACTCCATCCAAATCTGCCACTCCTTGGGCGAGGCCTTCTGTTCTATGAACACCCCACCACTGAATGATTCACTTTCAAGTTCTCGCCTCCGACCCGGGAGAACACAGGGTCAAGCCAAGCCCTGACCCGCCTAAATGGAATTCATATCTCCTTCGTCTGGTCGAGAAGGGAGGGGAACTGGACTCTGCCTCTTCTATTACATTTACATTACATTACGGAGAAGTCCATTCTCGTCATGATCGATCCACGTCCTAGCGTAGTGCCCGGCTTGCTTAGCAACCAAAGCTAGCTTACTAAGGTAGTTTACTTTTTCATTTTGAAAAAAGAAGGCGAAGGGATTTTTCCTTGATTGCACGAGCTAGCCAGCAAGCCAGCAAACCCCCCCTTACTCACCTCAACATCTATAAAAAAAGCTCTTTCTCCTTTTCATTTCATAATAATAAGGTAAGCATCCAGCTCTCGATCCAGAGCTACTGCTTCAAGAATCAACTGAGCTCAGGAAGTCAGGTTAAGACGTCGACTTTGACAGGGGAGATGAAAAAGAATTCCTGTCTTTAGAAGTAAATCCCACTAAACTAGACTTGTACGCTTGACATGAAAAGTAGAGGCAAGCGGAGTCAAAGGCCGAGCCTCAACCAGCAAAGGGGGACAGCCATGCCAATCCAAGCACAGTAAAAGTGTGCCCACTCTACCTTTCTTTCTTTACCCTAGACTCCGTTCTTCAAGGAGACCCATGTGCATTTCCTCTGTTCTGTGCTCGCTACGCCCTTGTGCCTTTAGTTGAAGTATAGGTCGTCGATTCAATCTATCTTGATGGGATTTTTCTAGTAGGTAGCGAGAAGACTAGTAGTATCGACAAGAGGCTACATCAATAGCTGAAAATTTCGGGTAGGGTAGGCTTGGAGTCAGAAGTCCTATTCTTCCCAACCAAATAAGCACTTTTGCAAAGTTCACCTTCCCGCGGTCAAAACAAGACTTACGGATAACAATCAGACCTTACCAGGGACAGGGACCAGACTATAGAGCCTAATTAAAAAGAATTCGGGCTTGCTTTTTCAATTCACATCTATGAGCGAGGATTCCTCTATCTCTTGCTCGCTTCGATCGGACTCTGACAGCTTAGGGAAGAATGATGGGTCGCTAACAAGGCCCCTAAATGACCGCTCAGAAGGCCTACCTGTTTTTTTTCCCAATCTGTCACTTGCTCGTCCCTCTCTCATGAAAATGGTCTCTCCTCTCCTCTCGCTGTCAGGTTTGGTTCTTGTTCCAGGTTGGGTCTCACTGTTTTATTATTGATTGTCCCATGGTTAGAATACGCTTTTTTTCGCTTGGTTATCTTAGAAGGGTTAGCTACGTCCCGTTGGGAACCATGAAACAACTAACACCCTATCTTCTACTCCGTACTATGAGATAGAGGCAATGAAATGGGAATTGCAACGCACTATTCGGTCCAGCCCCAATCTACTTTCCTCTTCCGAGATGCCTTCTTCACTGGCCAGGCAAGGGATAGAGTCTTGTCTTCCTTCTACGATTCCGAACTTTGTCCTAAGAGCTGATTCGTTCAAAGACAGGAAAGACAGTTTCGAAAGCAGAGACATAAACTGGGACAGGATTACTACTGGCTTGAAAGCGGCGTGACTCACTGTGATTGGAATCCGACTTCCTTGTGACCCGCTTACTTGCTTATGTTGTACCTCTTCCTTTGCTAACTCCGCCTGTATTTGAGCATGAACTAATCTATCACTTCCCTCCTATCTCTTAAAGCTTTTACACTTGACAGTTCCCCTGACCACCCGGACGACCGGAGTAGAAGGGGGATGCCCTTTAATTAAGCAAAGAACACACCGAAGCTAGACAGATTGGAAAAGCCCCTTTATGGAAGGACCTATGTAGAAGCTCATTCCGGACAAAGGAAATCTCTGACACAGATTTAGGCTTCTCCGATTGAGAAAACCCCGACAATTACTTTTATAGTAGCTGCGAGCCTAAGATCAAAGGCAGTTCCAAAAAGGAGTTCCCTATTTCCAGCTTGAAAAAGTAAAGTCTCAGTGCCAGTTGTAAGGTTAGGAAAGCCAGGTATGATGAAATCCTCTTTTCGAATAGGAATTGATTCGATCTTATTATTAGAATATTCAGATTCAACTGAATATACTGTTTTCAAGAAGGAATCGCCATCACCAGTGGAAGTTGAACCCGGCGATCTCTTCCTCCTGAAGTATGGAAAAAGGAAGAAAAAGCAGTCAATCACAGGGAAGGAAATAGAGAAGGTAAGGGACCGCTTTCCTTGTTCAAGCCGGTATTTAATGAGTAAGTAGTAAGTAAGTGAGAAGTGGTGAATTGGCCAGGAGGAATAAAGCTTATTTCAAGTACTAATAAAAGCATTCATTACAAACTCTTGTGCTCACTTATCCCAAGTATAGGATGTTTTCCCTGAGCCTGTCTGTGTTGAATACGCTTTTTCCGTGTAGAATAGAGATTCTCTCTAAGATTGATAGAATATACGTTTTCTTTCTCTGATTAAAGGTTGTCCAAAGAGGACTAAGAGACAGATGCTGTGCTTGCAAGTAAGCTTCAGCCAAGCATCAGATAAACCAAGTTCGGGTTGGGAAAGGGGCTATTTACCCCAGCAATATAGAATAATTATTACCCCCCGCCACAGGCCAATGAGCACGGCTTCCCATATGCCGGATAGCTTTGAAGACTAGCTCCTACATTCCTTCTTCTAGTTCCAGAAGGTACCTTTTATAGACCAGTCTATCTCCTCTGTGGGGAAGGCAAGGCTACTCTATCAGAATCGGAACCTTGGCTAGGGCTATCTAGAGACTATGGCTGTCTAGAGTAGAGTCTCGGTATCGGGAAATCAATAGTATAGGTCTTCCCCGCCTCTACCGCTGGTGAGATCTCTGCTTGAACGTAATCATTCTTGTTTTGGATCGTTTTGAGGGCTGTTCTAGATGGATGCACCACAAGACCTCTCGCGGATGCTTACCTAAGCTACGGAACTCAATTGTTGGGCGCCTTAACTAAAGGAGCTAAACCGGAGGATCTCATTCCACCTTATCCTTCGCTGAATCTTTCCTTTGTCCTTCCCCTGAACTGGAGACGGAACTTTCTTATTCAACTATGGGGGTTAGCGAAGGAAAGAAAGCTCAACACGTCTTCTTTAGAAGAATTTTCCTGCATCAGTATATCAGCTGATTAGATATGAAGCTATGTAGCAAGATCCCCCATCGGGTTAAGAATCCGTCTTTTTTCTGCCTCAATTGAGACTTGTAAGAGGCCAGGCTTAGCTCCTGAAGATAGTAGGATTAACTGGGCTTAGCTTAGATAAATGCTCTTTAAACTCATTCAATATCTTTCTCGCCTTATCCTGCTAACAGCCTATGAATGTGCGCTTGTCGGAAATCATCTTCAATCTTCGATTCCTAGTGCGCTGATTCGAGAACAAGCTCACTTTCGTTCGCTTCCTGCTGCTCCTGCTAATGCTATTGCTACCTCCTCCTTTGCTCCTTCGATACGTGCCTGGTCGAAATCTTGCTTTATTTATATTCTTCCTGAAAAGGTCATACTTCTGCTCTCTTTCTTTCATCAGCTATTTTGACTATGAGAAAGCTTTTCATCAGATAGTCTTTAGTTCTTTTTGTAGGCCGGACATCTTTTTCCTAAAAAGTCCTCACATGGTCAGTGAAGGCCCAAGTATACCTATAAAAAAGAAATGCACGGCAGCTTTTGAAGAAAAAAGAGATGCATCTTTCTTTTCAACAAGAGGAATCACAGCTGATTAGAGTGCTACCAAGTTTCGTTTTTGGTTGCAACCCGAATTCCCGGGAGAATGAAATTCAAAAAGTTGAGGAACGAAGTAACCTCATCCAATGGCCTCCTTCCTCTCCTTTAGAGTCGAGTCACTTCGTACCTTCCTAGCCGTCTATTTCAATCGTGCCAGTTGGAGGAAAGCCCGTCTTTTTTTGCCTACTCCTGGTGCCTAAAGGCAAAGAGCTTCTTCAATAGCCAAGTCGAGCAGTCAAGCAGCGGGTTGAAGTCAAAGACAAGACAAGTCCTACTCTCAAGCAAAAGGCTAAGAGCGCTTGTTCCACTTCTAGCTCGTTAGGGATGGGATTCCTAAGACCTCTGATGCCCTGACTCTCAGTCTCAATCAAGTAAGAAAGGGAACCCTTTTAGCTACGGCAATGGGTATAGACCTCTTCCCTCCGCTGCTTACCCAATGGACCACTTAGAATAGACCGAATCGAAGGCGGTAAGCATTCTGTAATCATTCCAAGTTTTCCAGGCTGCCCATTCTCTTTGTATGAAAAGTAGGAGTAGGAAATGTCGTAGGTAAAGCCGTCCAGTACTACATCCGTAAGCCTTCCATGTATTGCATTCGTTCGTCGGGGAATCCCTATGTTCACTCCCATCAGGGGAATTTGCCTTGATTTCGATTCTATTACGTACAAGTGGGCCAGCCAGTCCGTCTGGTAATTGATTCTGTATTCAAGGTAGGCTATTTCGTCCTAGCTTTCCAATTTCTCTGTCCTAACAGCGTTCGAAGCCTAACATCCTTGCAAGCTTTGGATTCTTTCCTATCTCTGACCGGGAAAGAGGTTACCAAGCAAGTGAAACTGAAGTGAAACTGTACTCGCCTCTTCTCCTTCTTGTCCTCTTGTACTTCCGTTCTTCTTATTCTCGTATCCGGAACCGGAACAAGCTCTTCTTTAGCAGCCTCGCTTTGTTAGCTTCTTGTTAGCAGTACTAGTTTGTAGTCTTTATTGACCTGGAACACAAGCTTTACCAGCCAACCCGATCTGACCTTCGAAACTCTCTTCTCATACTCCTCGTTCGTCGTTCCAGGCGTACTCCAGTTAGCTCTTCTCTTACAGAGCCTTGTCTGTTCGATTGCTTTCCTAGTCTTCTTCCTGCTTCATTAGATAAAGCGTCTTCATTAATAGATAGAGTTGGAGTACGTAGTGAGAGTCAAGGTCAAGGTTGATTGATGAGTTCAGTGGACAGAACGATCGATGTGAGGCCTAGGTCAAGGCAGGAAGTTAAAGTGTGACTTCCCCCGTAGTTGGGGGCGGGGGTTAAGCGTCCGATTCGACAATGAACACTAAATGAAAGAGGCAAATCCATTTTCTCACCCGCCTACGATTGATTGGAGACTTATTCAGTAGGTCCTCCTTCCCTACAGAATGGAATTCCAGGGCGTCTTGCTTAGATCGCATTTGCTTTCCCTTACTCCTGAATAGTGAAAGATTGAGCCTTTTTTGTTCAACCCAAGTGTTGGAGTTCCAGAGCACACTCTACCTTTGCTTCCTCATTCTTCTGTGCCAAGAATGATCCAATTGAATCTTCTGAAGCTGATATGTAAAATCTCAAGGGCTCAGAAGAGGCTCATTTATGCTAATCAAATTAGTACTCGTGCGGAAGTATTTCCCCTATCATAGAAGGTGTGAAGCAGGCGGGGTCTTTAAAGCAAAAAAGCAAAGCAAGTTCCAGGGATGCGGGCAGAGGGGGGTTTCTCGATAGTCCAAAACTAGTGATCTAGGCTTCTCCAGCAAAGAATCGACGCATGCCGAGTAGACTACAATTTGTGGCACCATATCCTACCTATCCCGAAGGGAAGTCTCCAAAGTGGGATTGTATATTAACTCAGTCTCCGACGAAGAAGGTTCAGGCATGCTTCGACTTAGCCCTATGATCCGCTAATTCATCTCTTTTTCTGGTATTCCGCAAAGGAGGTGGATAGGGTCAGCGAAAGAAGTGGCGAGGGCAGAAGAAAGGGTTTTCAATTCAAGATTCCCGCTCCTGAAAATGGGTATTAAACAAAGGACATAGTGGGTTAGGTAAAACCTATTTTGAGAGGAAAGATCTATCAAAGCAGAAAGTCCAAAGCCAAAGGTTTTTTTCAATGCGTATGCTTTAAAAGTCAGACTTGGAATATATTATTTATCTGTACTTTATTAATGGGATAGGAATTCGTAGTGGGACGTTCTTTTCATAGATCCTTCGAGCGAGAAAGGTGCTGCGCCGGGGCCTCCTCAAGGTCATTCGGAACCACTTTAAGGCTGTTTATTGACCATAGCAACGCAATGTTCAGTGGTGGGGCAAAGCACTAGCGAGAAGCTTCCCTTGGGATTGTTTTCCCAGGCAATTTTCCTTTTTTGCGCTTATACGCTTTTCTCTGTCTTTGATGTCAAGCCCAGTCCCAGTGACCCATTGGATTGGATTTCTCCCTTGGGCGGACTCCATATGGGGATAACTTGTTACTTGTAAAGTCCAGGAATGAATGCTTATTAAGGAATCGGTAAGCTGATGTGCCATTACTGGGTTCCATCCTCTGGCAATTATCGACTCGGGAATGAACGAAGTCGCTTCACTTCAAAGTAGAGGTTTGTGGTAACGGTGGACTGACAGATCAGCTCCAAGGCCTGAGTGCCTAGGTTGCAGTGGTAAGAGTCGCTGCCGATGAGTTCCAGCTGCCAGAGTCTTCGATAAGAAAGAGGCGTCTGAGTAAACAGAAGTGAGATCTTCCTATTGATACTAGCACTAGTGGGACTGGCTCCCGGGGAAAGGGAATTACACTAGATCTTGGCAATGGCACTCCAACAAGCTCGGCAGGGAGAGAAAGAAGAGAAGGAGAAGAGGAAGTACGACGAAAAGGGTATGAAATAGGTTGCTTGTAGCGATTGCGATTGCTTATTTGGTTGGGATTACCAGCCTGACCAAAGAATAAGATAAAAAGAAGAGTTCCCGCCTACGGCTACATGCCCATTAAGAGCTATACCTGGAGTCGAGCTAACTGCATAGGCAGAGGGGAACTTTCCTAAAAAGCCTAATAGCAATTAACCGCATTGGAAACGACGAATCACACTCTGAAAGGAGGTTCCCTCCCAATAGATGTCAGGAGGGAGCAAGGCGTGATTGCTCTGTCATCCTCCGACCGCCCCCCTTTCCACCTCTAAGTAGTGGTGTTGGTGTGTCTCGTTGCAATCATTCCGGTCAATCCCTTTCCTGAACCATAGGTAAGGGATGACAGGAGATGGCCCCTATAGCAAAATAAACCAGCCCCTCATTTGAGAGAGTAAATAGAATAGTGTCGGGCTTACGACAGTCTGACTTTTGAACGACTAAGCAACTACTAAGCTCCCGCCCACCCCCAACCAATTAGGGTAAAGTGTTCATTCATACCTTCAACAGCACCGAGATATTGGCCCATGACCATGTTTACTTCATCTTCAAGAGCAAGCATCCTGGCTCTCAGGGCCTCAGGCAACCCTGGATCCTTTCCTACTTCCTTAGTGATTCCAAGAAGATGCTTCAACCCCGTTAAGTTTTAGCTGGCCATCACGGTCCAATAAAGATTTCCAATTTCGATTTGGAATTGTTGAGCAGTAGGTTAAAGATAACCTCCTTTGAAGTACCCTGTGTGGATCCGGGGGCTGCTTCTGCGCTGGCTTTGCTAGCTTGCATGACGGGCTGTAAGACGCTCAATCAATCGGGCGCTATCCCACCCTTCTTCCTTGATCTACACATTCACGCCCTTTAGAGTTAAGGAATGATGGTTAAGAGTTCTTGCTTTTGAGTTCCCACTCTGACTATTTAGAAGGCTATATAGAATAATACCTTAATGAATTGAAGCGGATAAAGCTCAGCATTTCTCTAATTTGAATCGAAAGTTGCTTTTGACTCCTCCGCCTTTGAAGGCTGGTTACATCCAATGTCTCCTACGAGGCTGCCTTAAAGTCCTCTTTGTCTAGGCAGAGGTATAGCCCTTTTTGAATACATTTGACTTGGTGCTCACTTGTAGGAAGATTCCCCGCTCTGAAGTCAAGTCTTTTTTGGAGCTCCTTCCAAAGAGGTTGGGATTAGACTTTCAATTGGATGTGTCCCGGTCAAATCGTTAACGACAGATCCCTGCAGACGTACTACTTTCAATCAAACCTTCTCTCCTTTACCTTCTTGATTGATAGATAGTGAGGCCTAGGACTTGCTTCCTTAGATTTGTTGAATTTACTCTGTCTTCACGAATTGGATTTGAACAAATATCTCTGGGCGACTTTCCTTTTAATCGATCGTGAGGGGGGTTTCCACTTTATTACTCAGGTAGAGTGAAATGGCTAGGCTCCCCTATCACCTTTCCTTTCGGTGATATATTTTGCCTTAGCACTTACGAAGTAGACGTCATTTATTGAGTTGAAGTGAAGTCTTTCCGTTCCCGATTCAATTACAGCTGTTCTCGCTAAAGCCCGATCTGATCCCGCTTGAGCGGCAGGGAGAAATCCTGATCTTCCAATTGCGTCAATACAATAAGATAGATGCCTGAATCGCTCCGTGGCTTTATACACCCCAAAAAAGAATGAATAGGCGCCCAGATGGAAAAATTACGATAGAAATAAAGCTTGGAAATGAAGGATGCGCTCGCGGAAACAATGAGATCATCAACATAAACTATAAGATAGACTTGAATGCCTGTCAATCGGTATTCTATATGATGTGATGTTGCTAGTTTCATCTGCTAGTAAGAGAAGCTGCGGTGAATGAATCCTTCTTAGCTAAGGAATGTTTGTTGGACACCCACCCATTGTCCAGTTCCGGCTAGCGCTCCTCGTTGCCTTTGTTTGCACGGTCTCATCACTTAGTGGTCTGGCATGCAGTTAAACAGGTTGACCCTGGAAACCGCTTTCTTAAGTATGCTGTACTAGGGGACAATGTAGGAGGACGCTCGTGTATATGAAAAAATTTTTTGTAATTGGGCTTTTTCTTTCCTATCAGAAATCTATGATTTCCCATCAAGGTTCAGCTGTGAATTCGCAAAGAGGTTCAGGGTTCGTAATTTGAGTAAGGATCTTTCACCTATCTAAATTCGGGCTCTTATGAACTCTCACCATCCCTATGGTACTATGGCTGTACAGCTACAGTACCCTATGAAGAGATTTTCCACTCTTTGTTTTGTAGAGTAGGGGGTTGTGGGTTACCGTGCTCTATCTAGAATCGACCATGTTAGAAGTCTTAAGGTAGAGAGGTTGATTGTGCTTCATGTCTCCCAAGAGCATATTGTTCTGAGTGAGGGTAATGTTTGCTATCGCCGCTTCCTGTTTTGCTTTCTTAGCGAAATGCGTGCTTCCGTTCACATCAAACATCGTTCTTTTCCCTTTTGCCCCTACCTTGGTGTTGACCCTAGGTTCGCTAGCTTCCTTTCCGGTCTCGTATGGGGAGTAAGTTAAGCCATTCCACTAAAATACTCTTTATTGATTGAGCTTTCTCAGTCTTGGTTTGAAAGCCTTGACAGTTCAGTTCGCGTAGTTCGTAGCCATCGTTAGAGGAAAGAACTTGTATTACAAGGATTCATTAACTGTAAATCTGGCAATTCCTACCAGGGTGGTGGGTCAGAGCGGATTCCCTTGCTTTAGGGCAGGAATAGCGGAATGGTTGGGGGGCTTGTCTTTAAGCAGCTGGCTTCCACGTAGCTACAGCTGCAGAGGATAGTCTCTAAAAGCTACAACCGTCTCTTCTTATTATTCTCCGAAAACATACCTAGGTTTTGGCAATCACTCTACTGACAGAGAACCTAAGAGCTACCAATAAGCCTTTAGGCAGGCAGCGGAAATGGTAAATGTCGTCTTCCTTTACAATGACTTCTTCCTTTCCTCTTCACCATACGCAATTCTAGCTCACCCTCGGATCAGGGGATACCTTAAGTCAGCAGCTCCCTTTGAAGATAGGGCATTTACATAAACTCCGAAACCGTACCCAGGGAGCTTACATCAGGAAACTCCCAAGCTTGCCGAGGAAGGAACAAAACAGAGAAAGACACCGTCCAACCGCTTTTTTATGTGCGCGTACCACTTTTGAGTATCTTTGCACTGCTAGCTCCCTTAGATCATTGGCTACCAGAAAGACTAGAACTCAGGAACATCAATATGGTTAGGGATCATTAAGGTACGGCCCTTAGCCTATTCCTTTCTGCCTTTTGAACGAATCTAGAACCTCAATTAGCAGATTCATTAGAAACCTTTCTTGGAAGACTCAATTCATTAGATAAGCCTAGTACATAATCACTGATAGGATCATTCCTGAAATTAACAAATAATTAATGGGCACTTTGAAGCAAGTTGATCCTAGAAGACTAACCTCGTAGCTCACTTAGATCAATCAGTTCAAGCATTGACAAACCCGCCTTCCTTCTGTGTTCAGGACGGAGACTCTTTCTGCCTTTGTCGAACTGCCTTGACGCCTTGGCAGGCTTTGACCTGCTTTCCTTCGCTTACCGGAGAGCGGATTCTTTATTACTGACTTTTCGCGGTTGATCGCACCTCGCACCTAAAGGAGTCGGTCCTTGTGAGGAGGAGGACTCTTCTCTTGCTGTCAAAAGTGCTTACTCATGGTCTATCGTGCAGTTGATGATATCATTCTGGACTAGTTTCCAGGCATACGCCAACCATACATACCGCTTTCTCGTTCAGGAATTTCTTAAGATTAAGGTTCGAAAGGACCGGGCGGCGATGAAGTATGAGTCTAAAACACTATATGCAGAGCTGCCTTAGCTCAATAGATCAACGAATCAGGAGATGACTTCTTAAACGTTCGCGAATGGAAAAGAGTTGCTTTAGGCACGGACCACAAACCCACGAACCTAATAGTTGGATCCATGAGGAGACAGGAGAAAGCCATTCATTCCGGTCATTGAGCCCGGATTGAGGATTGATTGATCTAAACCAAAGACTTGATTATATATAGGAGAAAGGCGTTCTCATACCCTGATACCGCTTTGTGGAAACCTAGAACAGAAGAAAGTCTCTTTAGGATGGCTCTGTCCTAGCTAGACCGAGTCACAACTACTTATTATAGAAGACTCAGGCACACTTCCCTATACTTCTCCTAAGTGACATCAAAATACTCTTTCAGCCGATTCGAAAGCAGCAATAGATGAGATTGAATCAGACAGAAGGTTCACCCCTCACCCTGGGGGATTGGGGAGTTGAGACTTCCTTGCTCTTAGGCCCGCTGTAAGGCCAATAAGATCAGGAAGAAGGGGATTGGATTCTTCCTTTTATCCGGACTGACTCTAATCGTGATTTTGACTCTATTATGATACCTCCCTCTGTCGCAATAGAAATCGAGAATGGAGGTGACTTCGCTACACTTGTTTATAGTTGGAAATTCCAACTCGAAGGCCCTAGTACTACTGACTTTGCACCAGATTAAATTGAAGCCTTTTTTCGGCATCCCTTCTCAGACGTCTTATTCCTTGCCTTAGTAATGTGCAATCAGCTACTTGGCACCTTCCCTTATTCTCCTTCCTTTCCGAGGTAGTACTAATTAATGCTTGAATTGCTCCTATTAGAAATAGGGCTACTCTTGGGTACGAAAGAAGGATATTCCGAGCCTGGGCACATCCCTTTGATAGCTTTGTTTAGCCTCCTTTACTATGTCAATCCCTCCGTATTGGTTATGGCTGAAGCCGATCCTCTCCTTGGTACTTCACCTAGTGGCTAATCTCAAGTCTCTTCTCTCGACCGGATGGGCCTATGTCACTAGAACAGGTGAGGAAGGCCTCCAATCACTGTACTGGCAATTCAAGATGAACTCCTTCCATGCCAACAATAATAGTACTAAACTTTCAAAAGAAGAGAGATGAGATCAAGCTTTGAAGTTGGTAGCTGAAAGAAAGCTGTTCGTGAAGGTCAGGCCAGAGCATAAGGAAGGAAGCTCACTCAGAAGCGAATTCCGACTACTATTTTAGAGTACCGAAGCTCAATGGCATTGATCACACCTACGGCCAGAAGAAAGAAAATACCTAGCGCCCCGGTCCCTCCATTGACTGACTGGCTTAGAGGGCATTCCGCACAATGACCAGTGCAATTCGCGCATCTGTCGGTAGAGGGTTCAGATAAAGTAAGTAGCTCGCAAAGAGGGAGTTCCCTGGCTGGTACCAATAGATAGAGCTACTAGTAAGATAAGCAAAGGCGGTTGAGAGTGGAAGGAGTTAACCTCTCAGCCTCAAGGTGAAAAAATATAGCAACTGACAAGGAGTAGCTGTATAGGTACCAGTTAGGGTGCCAATCTAGTATAGCACTGCTAACAGGACGGTCAGTCGATAGCGAAAGCAAAACTTCTCACATCTCTATGACTCTTTGTTCTCATGACCTCAAAATGATTGACTACATTCAATATAAAGGAGAAAAAAGGATTTATCCCCCTATTCAACTACCCATCCAAGAGCATTTGGCTTCAGAATACTTTCTTCTTTTTCTTTTTCTATGGACTGCATAAATCTTATCTTCCAGCCCAAAGGAGGATAATCTCTTTTGGCAGCTCAATCCTCACGGTAATAATTATGCCAATTCTGCCTAAAAATCTCTTCAGGTGATCAAGGGGGCTCCCTTTTTCAGTAGATGAGATTAGGATGAAAGGTATTATCTCAACGCCTCTTTTCTCTGGCTTGCTCTTTCAAATCCAATTTTGGCCTGCAGTAATGTAATCGGGATTTCATCTCCTAAATTCTTTTTTCTATGAAAGCAAGAGGTGGAAAGTTTTGTTAGAAATTCTGCCTTATTCCATGAGATCTAGAAGCACTTCTGCAACTTTCTCTCTTCCCTAGCGCTCTTTTTTTTTGACTTTTTTCAAAGGGCAATGAAGGCCTTCCTTATAAGTTCTCGCTCGATCGAAAGGATATAACACATACGAAACCTTAGCTTCGCTGACTTTATGAGGTCTAACCTTCGCCA